GCTATATGGTATCTGTAGTATTTATCCTTATGAGATACCGTAGAAAATGTACAAAATCAAATATTTAGAAAGAAGGGGGATATAATAAAATTCTTGATTAGATCTTCTCATAGGAACGATTTATTGAATTTGATTGCTGGATCCACAAGAGAATGGTCTTATTCAAAACGCCTCGTTATTTTTAACCAATTATGTGCTTCAATATAATTCCCTGGAGTAAGCGCTATAGCTTGTTTCCAATACTCAGCAGCTTGATCGAACCAAGCCTCCGCAATTTCCGAATCGCCTTGTATAATGGCCTGTTCTCCCCGGTCGGAATAGGTTAGTAAATTCCCTCCCTTAGAACCGTACTTGAGAGTTTCCTACCTCATACGGCTCAGCAATCGATTCTTTTTGCGTCCCATCTTCTCTTAATATATCCTATGCTAACTATTCTATTTTTTCTTGGGTTAACCAGAAGATGTTTATTGCATAAGTTTCCAAATCTAATTTGGATCAATGATTAGTTTTCTCTTTTCTCCCACCTTCAGAAGAATGAAGCATAGATATCCCCCGATATCGTTATAATTTTCTGAAAGGTAACTATCTCGGTTTCGTATTTCATATATGGTATATGAGATTTCTATTTATATAGAATATTTGAAAAAGACTTTCCTCCGTTAAGAAAAAAGAACTTACTATCTTTGGGATCTGATGCTACACCGCTGCTCAATACTTTAGTAGATCGACTCTATTACATAAGTTGATTTCTCACTTTTCATATCATGACATAAGTAAGCAGTTCTGAACTTTATTTAACAAAAAATAGCTTACTAATGGATCTTTACGGTGCTTTCTCTATCAATTCGACTCTTTATCCATAGAGTATAGTATATAGGCCATACCTATTTCTTCCGATTTTTTTGGTTCTCGCGAAGTCTTTTTCCTTGCTACAGCTGATAAAAATCGTTACTTTGGACGATTCCTATGTAGAAAGCCTATCTTTTTTCTAGTATTTACTAGACGATTCAATCTTTTTTTCTTTCTATAGTGAAGATAGTCGCACGTAATGACAGATCACGGCCATATTATTAAAAGCTTGTGGTAAAAATGGATTTCGTTCTAGTGCCCGGAAATAATATTCCAAAGCTTTTGTATGCTCTCCGTTGCTTGTGTGTATAAGACCTATGTTATAGAGTATATAACTTCGATCATAGGGATCAATTTCTGGTCGCGTAGCTTCATAATAATTCTGTAAAGCTTCTGCATAATTTCCTTCGGATTGAGCCGACATCCGTTACGGTCGTTCATTCTAGTAAAAGAATCTCCGTTCCAGAACCGTACGTGAGATTTTCATCTCATACGGCTCCTCCCTTCTGTGCATAGTACTAAGAGGAATAATTCATGTAATCAAAATTTCACTATTCTCATTATGAACTGACAGGAGCTGGTATTTTTACAAGAAATTTCTAGCCAGCCTTCCCACAAGAGGTTTTTTATTAACACCAATCATATTAGTGCTAGATAAAAATGGTAACTCCAAAGATTCCTTTGTACTCAACGCTTACAATTTCCAGGAATTAGTCACTTCAACGGTCTTTGATGGTTATACGGGTACCAAAAGTACGAATGAGATGGATCTTTGTTTTCCTAACCATTCTTTTTAGTCCCGATACCAATAAGGAAAAGGTTTATTTATAACAAAGTTTTTGTGTTGTTGATTCCTAGGTGTAGTGCTTTTTCCCCGATGCCACCTATTGGTACTAAATGAAGTAGTATTGACCTCCAATACAGAACCTATAGATGTAACCTTTCGCTCAATACTAAAATTGATAATTGAAGCATCTAAGGCTGCATAAATCGAGGATACACGACAGAAGGAATTGATCTATCTCTAAACTTCACCTTCACCAAGCGTAGGTTTCTTTTACTAATTTTTTTTTCTATTCCTAACTACGTTCTTTTTCTCGTAAAACTGAGGGGTAAAAAAAAAAACAAGAAAAAATCAAATCGCACCATCTCTGTAATAGGTAAATGCCTTTTTTTCTCCGGAAGTTGTCGGAATTATTCGTAATAAGATATTGGCTACAATCGAAGAGGTCTTATCAATAAAATTTCCATTTATTCGAGATCTAGGCATAATTAGCAATTCATTCTATAATTCTTCTCATCCCCCTTCGGGGAAAACGATCCCACAAAAAAGGAATTGTACAGTACAAAATAACATAAAAACAGACTAATTGGAAAAAAGGCGGTGTCCCCCTTTTGGACAAAGATGAAATGAAATATTTGAATCAGATTAGATTTCATTCCAGTTTCGTAGTATACCAATGACTATTACTATTTCATCTAAGTTGAATAACCAAGTTTCCTATGAATTTTGATAACTCGAGAAGTTTTGATTTGGTTATGATCCAAAAAAAAAGAATGGAATAATCATTCCATGATAAAATCAAATTCAAATAAACATCCTTTTTGTTTGCATAACGTGTATGTGACACACCATACAATTGAAATAGAAAGATTCATCGGATGATTCATGAATTCCATGGGTTAGCTGATGAAAGAAGTTGTTGTTGATAAATAGGAGATTGGAAAAGAAATTTCTTATTATAGAACCATCGGGCGGTTATACATGTACTACAATTAAGATGAAGGACTCGCTATTCATTCGGGTTTTGGTCAAGAATAAAATTCTGTAGGAGAGATGGCCGAGTGGTTCAAGGCGTAGCATTGGAACTGCTATGTAGACTTTTGTTTACCGAGGGTTCGAATCCCTCTCTCTCCGTTTCTTTTCATTCATCAACGTTACCGACTACAATGTATCAAATCAAATAAAAATTGATATCATTATTCTAACGGTAAGACCCTTATTTACATTTACTTATTTAATAGAGATTCTCTAGCCCTAATCCATCCCTGTGATAGGTAAAATACAAATAGAAATATCGTATTGATATTGAAAATCAGAAAAAAAGAAAAAGAATCCTATTGCCGATCCTTTTTTGATACGTGAATGAGACAGGGCACAGGGTACTCTATTTACTTTAGCGAAAGGAGTCAAGATTGATATGAACCTTGCTTTTTTATTTTCGTTAGAATCAAGTCTGACGGGAATAATATTCTACGACCAACAACTCATTTATTTTCAGACCGATCCATTTACTATCTATTATTTGATTTACAAATCCTTTATATTGTAAGGAGTCAATAGTCAAATGGTTTGGCAATTCCCCGTGGGGGGATGAAACAAGATAATTTTGAATCAGAGCTTTCGATCTTTCTTTATCCTTCGTAGTAATAATATCTCGGGGTTTGCAACGATAACTTGGTATATCCACTATACGACCATTAACTAAAATGTGTCTATGGTTAACTAATTGTCTGGCTCCAGGAATGGTCGAAGCCATACCTAATCGAAAAAGGATGTTATCCAAACGCATCTCGAGTAGTTGTAGTAAAACCTGGCCTGTTGACCCTTTGGCTTTTCCAGCAATATGCACATATTTAAGTAATTGTCGCTCTGTCAGACCATAATGAAAACGCAATTTCTGTTTCTCTTCTAAACGAATACGATATTGTGATCTTTTTCCAGAGCGCAATTGGGTTTGAAGATCACTTCTGGATCTGGGTCTTTTACTAGTTAGTCCCGGTAAAGCCCCCAGCCGGCGTATTTTTTTGAAACGAGGTCCTCGGTAACGAGACATATAAAGGCTCCTTTTTGATTCACTTTTCTTTGACAAAAAGATATAAATTCAGACTGAACTAAAGGATTAGCAAAGCAAAACGAAATTTACTAAAGTCCTACAAAACAGAATCAAATAAATCTTATCAATATTCGGATTTTTTGTATATATAGGAAATTCAAGCGAAGGTTACGTTTTCCAATTTCTTCTGTAGAGATCTAATTGTTCTAGTCAACTTTTTTATTCATAGCTATAGCTGCAAGTTACCATGACATAATAGATTGGTGACCCGCCATTTAGAGAAAGCGAGAGTAGAGATTTTCAATCATGGAAATAAAAAAATCGATAAAGAAAAAGAGCCGGCTATCGGAATCGAACCGATGACCATCGCATTACAAATGCGATGCTCTAACCTCTGAGCTAAGCGGGCGGATATAAGAGCAATAGTGTATAGGAATACAGGAAACTATTGGATCTTAGTTATTACCTAGTGATTATTCTTATTATTTCATTTATTGATTCTTTCAAATTCTTCTATTTCTTAGTTATTAGTTATAGATTTTCTATTCTATTTATTCTATTTCTAAAATAGAAAAGAAAACTATTTAGATCTAGATAAATTAGATATCTAAATAGAAATTCAATTCCATATTCATATAATATTCATATACATATAATATTCATATATATATATATATGAATATATGAAATGAAATATATGAAAAGAAAATATAAATATATCAATCAAATTAGAATTCAAAATGAAAAAAAAAAAAGAATGAATATCGACCGTTACACTATACCAAACCTTACTGTAAAAATGAAGGAGGGGTAAAGGCATATATATATATGTGGGATATATCTATCCGTATTGAATTGCGGATACATCAATGATAGAATCATTTTGTATTGAAACAAATACGGTTCATCCAATAGAGATGAAATGATAGAATAGAGGGTGGGCAAAAAAATAAAATAGCAGCATACACTTTTTCGATATAGAAATCATTACCTAATGAATTAAATAGTGCCAAGAGAAATGAAAGAGTTGGATGGAATTACAACTGGATTCTTGTCTCAAAGGAAAGGGGGATATGGCGAAATTGGTAGACGCTACGGACTTGATTGGATTGAGCCTTGGTATGGAAACCTGCTAAGTGGTAACTTCCAAATTCAGAGAAACCCTGGAACTAAAAATGGGCAATCCTGAGCCAAATCTTTTTTTTGAGAGAAAAAATGATGGAAAATGAGAATAAAAAGGGATAGGTGCAGAGACTCAATGGAAGCTGTTCTAACGAATGAAATTGACTACGTTACGTTAGTAGCTAAAAACCTTCTATCGAAATGACAGAAAGGATAACCTTATATGCGCCTAATACGTACGTATACATACTGACATAGCAAACGATTAATCACAACCCAAATCTGATATTGAATTCTATTCTGTATCTCTATATATGAAAATAGAAATATTATATATATATATATATTCTATTATCTTATATCTTATATATCTTAAGACTTAAGAATTAGATGAAGAATCTATATATTTCTTCATTCTATTATTCTCATTATTCTAGAATCTAATAATAGAAGAATATTTCTATATTCTTTATTTCTTTCTTATTTATATTACTATATTCTTATTTCTATTACTCTTAATATGAGTAATAGTATGAGATAAGGACCTATAGAAAACCTCTCTTAATTAGAATCATAGAGATCAAAAAATCTATGAAAAATTGAAGAGTTATTGTGAATCAATTCCAATTGAAGCTGAAAAAAGAATCGAATTCAAATATTCAGTGATAAAATGATTCATTCCAGAGTTTGATAGATCTTTTGAAGATTAATCGGACGAGAATAAAGAGAGAGTCCCATTTTACATGTCAATACCGACAACAATGAAATTTATAGTAATAGGAAAATCCGTCGAATTTTTAAATCGTGAGGGTTCAAGTCCCTCTATCCCCAATAAAAAGCCCATTTTACTTCCTCGCTCTTTATTTATCCTCATCCTCTTTCTTTTTTTTTTCATCAGTGGCTCAGTTTAAACAAAATGAAATATCTTTCTCATTTCATTCACTCTGTTCTTTCACAAATGGATCCAAATAGAAATACTCGTATCTTCTTCCAATCCAATCTCATTTGTTTTGTATAGTACGATATGAACATATATGTTCAAGGAATCTCCGTTATTGAATCATTCATAGTCCATATATTTTTCCTGACATTTCCAAAAAAAGTCTTCTTTTGGAAGATCTAAGAAATTCAGGGGTTAGGTCCAATTTGTTAAGATTTTATTTTTTAGTTTTTTTTCATTGACATAGATATAAGTACTCTGCTAGGATGATGCACGGGAAATGGTCGGGATAGCTCAGTTGGTAGAGCAGAGGACTGAAAATCCTCGTGTCACCAGTTCAAATCTGGTTCCTGACACGTGAATAATGTATCGGATAGATATTCATACCTCATACAAATGAAATGAATTCATTGAGACGGATCGGGATAGATATTCTTTACTTTCTTTTTCATTTGTATTTTTTTCCTCTCTGTTCATACTTTTCTTATTCCAAAAGTATGTGAAATTTTCGTATATATCTCAAATCTAATAGCTAAAAAAGATTAGCTAAAAGGATTCAAGAAAAGAGTGGAAGGATAGGAATAGAAAGGATGTATTTCAGACACAGTACAAAGAAACTCCGATTCTTATCATTTTGCATTTCTTCATTTCGTCTCTTCTGTCTTTTCTTTCAAATTTAATATTTTTTTTGTCACTCTTGCTCAAGTTACTTTCTGGGGTCCCCACTAAGTGATGCGCGCGGTACAAAGTTCATGGTGCAGAATTCTTTTGAGTCATCCTATTTTTTCTGCTCATACGAAATGTATATTATATGATATCTTCCCAATTGGGGAATAGCAATGAGAGCCTCTTTTTCTTTTTTTATTTTAGCCCCTCCCTCCACAATACGAATGAAAGTCCAGTTACTCTGTTTCATCTAAAAGGGGAGTGCCAAGATGCTCATTGATTGAAATTGAAATGAAATCTGGAATCATGTCGTATAAGTAAAAAAGTGGTTTTTTATCAATCAATGAGCATCTTGAATTTCATAGAAATTGGGCGTAATATAATCTTTACGTAAGGGCCAGCCTATCCAACTTTCAGGCATCAAGATACGTTTCAGGCGAGGATGATTCTCATAAGAAATTCCCAACATATCATAAGATTCCCGTTCCTGAAAATCAGCACTTCTCCAAATCCAGAAAACTGACGGGGTTTGAGGATTACTCCTGGGAGCAAATACTTTTATGCATACCTCTTCTGGTTTATCTATACCATACTGTATTTTCGTAAGGTGATACACACTAGCTAAAAATCCGCCTGGTGCTACATCATAGGCACACTGGGAGCGTAAATAATTGTAACCATATACATATGAAATGACAGCAAGGGAATCCCAATCCTCGGTTTTTATTTGTAAAGTCTCTATTCCTCGGCAATCAAAGCCTAAAGATCTATGAATTAGCTCATGCTTATAAAGTAAAGACTTATCTTACTTCTCTTTTTTATATTTCATATTGATCTTCTATCTTAGAATTAGAAATAGAATTAGAAATAGAAAGTGAAAGTAAAGAATCTCTTATCTTATAGTAAATGAAGAAATGAAAGAAATTCAATAATTAAGAATTACAAATGGAATTTTCAATTCAATGAAAAAAAAGAAGAAAAAGAAATAAGAAATCTAGTCTATTATTTATATGATATGTATGATATGGATTTATATGATATGAAAATAGAGTACTAAAATCGCGTTTTGGAATGAAAAAAAATCCC